TATTTCTTTTTATTTTTTCAAATTTCTAATTTTTTCTTATTTTATTAGATTATTAGATTTTCTTTTTTATATTATTATTATTTTAGTTTCGAATAGGATTCATATTTCGAATAGAATTCATATTAGAAATTAATATATATATGGAGTAATTAAATAAAAAGAAATAATAGAATTAATAATTCTATTATAGAATTAAAAAATCTTTTAAGAATATTAAATAATATCAAATGGAATATATTTCTATAAAAGATTGCTCAAAAAAAAATATAATAATAATAATATCTCATTTTCGAATTTGAATTCGTTTGTTTTCTCGATTCTACTCTTTTTTTCAACACTAATATTGACAACAGTCTATCAAACAAATATAATCCGATCGATGAATAAATCGATCGATTTATTCACGTTACAGAGGTTTTTTTTTTACTTCAGCAAATGGTGAGTTCGTTAGATTTTCTGTGATACAAACATGAACTTTTTGATTCAAAGGTAAATATAAATAAAATAATAATAATAATAAATTAAAAAAATAATGTATACCACTCTAGACAAGGGGGTGGTCCATTTTTTTGATTGTATCTACACATCCTTTTTTTTTTTTTTGGGGGGGGGGGTTGCTAACTCAATGGTAGAGTACTCGGCTTTTAAGTGCGACTCCATTTTTTACACATTTTTATGAAGCAATTGTTTCGTCCATACCCTCGGTAGGGTTTGTAAGACCACGACTGATCCAGAGAGGAATGAATGGAAAAAGCAGCATGTCGTATCAATGGCGAATTCGAAAAATATTTCATTCTTATTGGATCCGACCATAATTTTTGTTTGAATTCTTGGCTCGGAACAAAAAAAGATTCAGTTGGGTTTAATTAATAAAGGGATAGAGCTTGGCAACTCCAATTATAGGGAAACAAAAAGCAACGAGCTTTCATTTTTTCATTCGAATGATTACCCCATCTAATTGTACGTTAAAAATGGATTAGTGCTTGATGCGGGAAAAGCTTTTCCCATGAATGGATTATTTATTTTTGTTATGAGTCCTAACTATTAGCTATTCTCCATTATGGGGTGGCGAGAAATGTGTAGAAGAAAGAGTATATTGATAAATATTTTTTTTTTTTCCAAAATCAAAAGAGCGATTGGGCTGATAAAATAAAGGATTTCTAACTAGCTTGTTATCCTAGAACAATTAGATGGAAAAAGCGAGTGGAGAGAGTCCGTTGATAGGTTTTCTTTTCTAGGTATCTATTCATATTCGTTCTAATTCGAATATATAATAGAATAAATACCCTGTTTTGACTGTATCGCACTATGTATCATTTGATAATCCAATCAATCTTTGATCCTTTGACAAAATCGAATTTAAAAAATGAAACAATATCAAATATATTTAGAACTAGATAGATCTCGCCAACGGAGCTTCCTATACCCACTTATTTTTCGGGAGTCTATTTATGGACTCGCCTATGGTCATGATTTAAATATAAATCGATCCATTTTTGTGGAAAATGTGGATTATGATAAGAAATCTAGTTTACTAATTGTAAAACGTTTAATTACTCGAATGTATCAACAGAATCATTTGATCCTTTTTGCTAATGATTCTAAAAAAAATCCATTTTGGGGGTATAACAAGAATTTGTATTCTCAAATAATATCGGAGGGTTTTGCCGTCGTCGTGGAAATTCCATTTTCCCGACAATTAAGTTCTTCTTTAGAGAAGGCGGAAATCGTCAAATCTTTTCCAAATTTGCGATCAATTCATTCCATTTTTTCCTTTTTCGAGGATAAATTTACATATTTAAATTTTGTTTCAGATGTACGAATACCCTATCCTATCCATCTGGAAATCTTAGTTCAAACCCTTCGATACTGGGTGAAAGATCCCCCCTTTTTTCATTTATTAAGATTGTTTCTTTATGAGTATTGTAATTGGAATAGTCTTATTACTCAAAAAAAAGGGATTTCCACTTTTTCAAAAAGTAATCCAAGATTTTTCTTGTTCCTATATAATTTTTATGTATGTGAACACGAATCCATCTTCCTTTTTCTACGTAATAAATCCTCTCATTTACGATTAAACTCTTATAGCGTTCTTTTTGAGCGAATCTATTTCTATGCAAAAATCGAACATCTTGTGGAAGTCTTTTCTAATAATTTTTCGTCTACCTTATCCTTCTTCAAGGATCCTTTGATTCATTATGTTAGATATCAAGGAAAATCCATTCTGGCTTCAAAGAATGCGCCTCTTTCGATGAATAAATGGAAATACTATCTCATCTATTTCTGGCAATGTCATTTTGATGTTTGGTCTCAACCAGGAACGATCCATATAAACCAATTATTATCCGAGCATTCATTTAACTTTTTTTGGGGGGGTTATCTTTCAAATGTGCGGCTAAATTTTTCAGTGGTACGGAGTCAAATGCTAGAAAATTCATTTCTAATCGAAATTGTTATGAAAAAACTTGATACAATAGTTCCAATTATTCCTTTAATTAGA